GATTCGGAATCCTGGGATCCGTAGATGTTACAGATGACGAATCCGTCTTTTTTTTCTACCCCTCTGACTCTCTCTTTGTTAGTGCCGTCTATAATGAATGATGAATCAAGAACTTTCAATTGGAATTGATTTTGTCAATTGGTATTTTTTCTTGTCATCGTATCTCGCAAAAACGGAAACTTAGGTAAGTATTTTATAAACATATGTATAAAAAAGAACATATCTCATTTAGCTCCTCCATGACTACTATAACTAGTTATTTCGGTTTTCTACTGGCTGCTTCAACTATAACCCCAGCTCTATTGATTGGTCTGAGCAAGATACGACTTATTTGAAATTCATTGAATGAACAATTCATAAAAATGAATATTTCTGCGAGATTCCCGGTATTCTATAGGCGTCAATTGCCAATTCTTGGTTATTGAGATTCATGGGCGATTCGGATTAATATTTAGGGATAGATATTACCTCTCTTTTTCTATTCTTTCGAAGAAATTGAAATGATTGAAGTTTTTCTATTTGGAATTGTGTTAGGTCTAATTCCTATTACTTTGGCCGGATTATTCGTAACTGCATATTTACAATACAGACGCGGTGATCAGTTGGACCTTTAATTGAGTAAAATCTCTTTTTTTGATTGACCTCCTCCTTAATCTCCAGGAGGTCAAATTCGGGTTGCATTTGAAGCTAGTGCAGTTATTTTATTGTGATTCGACATTAAAAGAGCAGAATCACGCTCTGTAGGATTTGAACCTACGACATCGGGTTTTGGAGACCCACGTTCTACCGAGCTGAACTAAGAGCGCTTTATTATGACGGGGGATACAAATGTCAAGAAAAGGGTTCTTTTTGTACCTCCAATATATCTTGTATGTAATTTATCATACAATGATAAATTATGTCCAATTTTAATCGATCTCAATTGACCCCGCGTAACTGTCCATAAGAGAAGTAATAGGTAGGGATGACAGGATTTGAACCCGTGACATTTTGTACCCAAAACAAACGCGCTACCAAGCTGCGCTACATCCCTTTCATTTGTTGTACAGTGCCATTGTAGGGAATCCATGTTTTGTTTTCCATATTGTAATTTCCTCTATCTATATTTCTTTTGCCATTTCTTCTTTTTGGTCTCATAAAGAATTATATACATACCCAACGTATAAACGTGGAAAGGAATGAATATTTATCAGTAATGCTCAGGAAGAAGGGTTCATCTTCTGTTTTAGGGACAGGCAGATCTTATCTACCGGGTCATTGTATATATCTATTTTTGTTAGGGATTCCTCGTACAAACGGTCTTTAACTACATATGAATCTGATCATATATGTATTACAATATACAATAAAATCCATTTTTAAAGAAAAAGAAGGAGGATTTTCAATGCGAGATATAAAAACATATCTCTCCACGGCACCTGTGCTAACTGCTCTCTGGTTCGGATCTTTGGCGGGTCTATTGATAGAGATCAATCGTTTATTCCCAGATGCGCTGACATTCCCCTTTTTTTCATTCTAGTTATTGACATGGGAAGGGATCAAGAAAATTAGAGATACAATAAATTCTCTGTGAATAATCCCTTCCCCCCCCCTTTTTTTTTTCAGTTGTTTAGGATAGGAAAGAGAGAGAAAGAATAAAAGTGGATTGAACCTCACCAAAACTTGGGTTCAGGATATAATTAATTCAGGATAGAATTCCTATAGGGAGAACAGAAATCAAAATGTGGGTTGAGGGCAGGCTGTTCGAGATTATACGAGATGGTAAATGAAATACTGGGATTAGGAATAATTGATAGTTAGAAAGAATTGTATTACTTAATCATTTTATTACTCTATTGATTGCAACGAAATCTTTCATAATTGAATTTTGAGTTAGCAACTTCTCGTCTATTTATTTTTCATTCCTTTCTTCTTCGCTTCGGTTCGAATCAAAAATAGAAGAATTGAGTGAATCCAAAATCCAAAGGAGGTTCATGGCTAAGGGTAAAGATGTCAGAGTAGTAGTTATTTTGGAATGTACCGGTTGTGTCCGAAATGGTTTGAATAAAGAATCGCGGGGCATTTCCAGATATATTACTCAAAAGAATCGACACAATACACCTAGTCAATTGGACTTGAAAAAATTCTGCCCTTATTGTTACAAACATACGATTCATGGAGAGATAAAGAAATAAATCGAACAGAAGGCGTGTGCCACTCTTCTGAGGAAGCGGAAGAAATTACATATACATATATAACATATACAAATCGAGTTCTATTTCGGTCGGATCCGAAATGAATGAAGAAATAGGATTTTCTAAATAAGAAGTAAACCATGGATAAACACAAACGGCCCTTTCGTAAATCCAAGCGATCTTTTAATAGGCGTTTGCCCCCAATTGGATCGGGGGATCAAATTGATTATAGAAACATGAGTTTAATTAGTCGATTTATTAGTGAACAAGGAAAAATATTATCTAGACGAGTGAATAAATTAACCTTGAAACAACAACGATTAATTACTATTGCTATAAAACAAGCTCGTATTTTATCTTTGTTACCTTTTCTTAATAATGAGAAACAATTTGAGAGAACCGAGTCTATCCCTAGAACTACTGGTCCTAGAACCAGAAATAAATAAGCCTATTCCTCAATTGAATCAAAACTCTAATTGGAACTCAGATTGATGTTTTGTTCAAAAAAGCCGAGAGATTGCCGCGCCGAAATGTAATAATAACAAAAAAAAAGAATGGGGGAAGAAGAGATCTTTTTTTTTTATTGAAACGTGTTCGTTCATTCCTACTACTTATCTTATCATATGAATTTATACTATACCCTCCCGGAGTTCATTCTCCGGGGAACTCCGTTTAAAGCATTCCAGTGAATTCCTTCCAATCTTTTTATTTGATGATCTCACTAGAAATCGTGTCAAGACAATTCCTATTTGATATAGCTATTTGTGCAGGTATTTTACGATTAAGAAGCAACTGCCCCTTGTACAGATCAAGTATTAATCGACTATAACTATGGGATCCCCTATTCTCACGAGTTACTGCATTTATCCGAGTGATCCACAAACGACGAAAACTTCTCTTTCGCTTGCCTCTATCCCGATGAGTGGAAACCAAAGCTCTCATTTTCTGTTGAGTAGCAGTTCGAGTAAGTCTTGAATGAGCCCCTCTAAAGGTTGAGGCAAATAAACGAATTTTTGTTCTACGTCTCCGAGCTATATATCTTCGTCTAACTCTGGTCATTGAATCAAAAGAAACTTTGATGAATAACTAATTGATTTCTTTTCTTTCAGTCATTCTTTTCCCCTCTCCTGGTTTATTAATAACAAAACGGATTCTTCCGATGTATAAAATAAAAATTCCAATGGCTTTTGCTACTATAACCTTCCCAACCACTATTTTTTTTTATTTCTCCCAGGCACTCAAAAAAAATGGTATCAATATTAGGTATTTAAATAAATAGTAAATGGACAAATAGTGGCTTCCATCGTTTCTATGGTTACTTCTTAAACGGCGAGGTCCTCTCTATACACCGGAGCCCCTTTCTTCATTTAATCAATGTTATTGGTAACTTGTACAGTTCACACTCTTTGGCTCTACCCACGAATTATCGAGTAATGGGTCTTTTTACAATGAGATCTATCCATACAGTGACGGCATTTAATTATGAAGGTTGAACAGGTAGCTGACCCTGTTAGTCCGTTCTTGCAAGAGTAGGAGCATAATCTTTCTGCTTCTTAAATATCATTCCCCCGCTTAATGGATAACCATTTGCTACCAATAGGGAATTGCTTTTCATCTCAAATCGAGGTGGTTGGATTTGCACCAATGGAAACCATAAATTCCATAAAATAGAGGTATATGAGAGATCTTTATTTTTAGATAGTGAATGGAGTTCTTCCATTCTATTCGTTGGTACGAGTCCTTGATACTGTAAAAATCGTCTCATTTGTTCTAGCTCATGATCTGAACGAGTCGCACATACACCCTAGTACATGTTCCTCGACGCTGAGGACATCCTCGAAGAGCAGGGGATTTCGTGACATTTCTGATTGGCTGTCTTGTGTTTCTAATAAGTTGTTTAATAGTTGGCATGCTGAATTATATACAGAATGGGCTGGTTTAGATCGATCCTAACCGTAGGATTATGAATTACTTCTATTTAATATTTTACTCAGGTAAGAAGATAAAAGATAAAATAATAATTCATTCAAATTCAAATTATGATTCGAAATGGAATCAAAGATTTATGTGAAACCCTCGGTCTTTTCGACCGCTACAAGATCAACAATGCCATGATCTTGGGCTTCTGTTGCTGACATAAAAACATCCCTTTCCATGTCTTCGGATACAACCCATAAAGGATTGCCCGTTCTTTGTACATAAACCCTTGTGAGGGTTTCGCGGAGTTTTAGTAGTTCTTCCGCTTCCAGGATAAATTCTCCTGTGGGTGCCTCATAAAAAGAACTAGCAGGTTGGTGGATCATAACCCTGATGATATAACATAATGAACGATTCCTCTATCTCGCAGGAAGGGATAAAGAATAATAAGCAGGAAGAAAAAGATAGAATTGAACAACCGTACAGGCCTCTTTTGTGCATACGGCTCCGCAATGGAATTTCTTTTTCTCTTTTTTCCATCGAAGAAAGAGACAAGTCAAATCTATCAGACCCAGATCGTTGAATGATCCATTTACCATCCTTCCTTTCGGAGTAATCAAAAAATACTATGATGGTTCCGTTGCTTTATCTATTTATCTCGTCTGTGCTTCAGCAATCCCAAAGTTTCTTTCTGATCCGATCAAAAAAAAAAGATCATTTTTTACTTCATTTTTTTTTTTTATTTTAACACTCTTTCATAACATAAATATTGTAAAGAGACTTCTGGTGTGGAAGCAAAAAGGTTTGTGACGCTGAAATGGACCCCGATACATAAGATCAAATCGGAAATAACCTTTCTTTCATACTACTATCTCGATACATAATCTTATATTATGAAAAAATAATAATAGTTTGCTCATATCGAACTTGAAATGCCATGCTATTATTACTTAATTATTTTATTCATATTCCATATGACGAAGGCATAGTCTTTATTTTTTTTTTTTTTTTCTCAAATAAAAAACTCATTGGCGCCAAGCGTGAGGGAATGCTAGACGTTTGGTAATTTCTCCCCCAACCAGGATGAAAGATCCCATTGAAGCGGCTAATCCCATGCATATTGTATGCACATCTGGTGGCACAAATTGCATAGTATCATAAATAGCTATTCCTGGGATTACCCATCCGCCGGGAGAATTTATAAACAAATACAGATCCCTGGTATCATCTTCTATGCTGAGATAGACCATGAGACCAACAAGTTGATTCGATATCTCGCTATCAACTTCTTGTCCTAAAAAAAGTAATCTTTCTCGATGAAGTCGGTTGATTAGGACAAAATCGTATTCCCTAGGAACCGTACACGCACCTTTGGATGCATACGGTTCAAAAAATCAAAATTGAGAAAAAAAAAAAATAAATAAATGTGTCGATTCCAGCCCTATTTCTTTTTTTGTAGCAGGCTTTTTACTTTATTACTAATGAAGATTAGTAATGAAGTGGCTTTTTCCTCCATTTTTCAAGAAACACGAGTTTTGACCTGCTTCCCTATAAAAAAGAATTCACTGAACTTATCGAACTAACCTCTCATTGATGTATTGTTTCATCGAGATCCAAATCACGATGTAATTTTCTTGTTCCCGAATGGGCCTCTTCAACTCTTTTAGGTTTATGCTCTACTCCGGGTAAAGATCTGCCCGAATTCTATTTGTACATATAGGACAAATGATCCCAGTACCGCTTCTTTTTGCTATGACTTCTTTTTTTGTTTCATTCCTTCCACCAAATATTCGATGTATTCCTCATATTATTCCATTGATTGGCAGTTTGAGATCACTCATATGGTATAAAGGAATCATTTATGATAGAGCGGTAATCATACATAGATTACCTTGGTATTTTCTAAACGGAGCCTGTATACTTCATTTTATTGGTCCAAGCCAACCATAAATTCTTTTAATTGAGAATATTGATCCCCCAACCAAATAAATGGATCTAATTGCACTTCACGCTTCGAATTATTGATGGTTCAATCAATATTTCTTGGGCGAAACAGGGGATATCTCGATCGGGGGAGAGAACGGGGAAATCCCATATGACCCAATATGTCTGACAAGTCACACTATACGTCAACCCAAACTGCATCCTCCTCTCCAGGACTCCGAAAAGGTACTTTTGGAACACCAATGGGCATTAAAGAAAAGGGAGTTAAGTACTCTATTTCACTTTGATGTGGAAACGTAACAAACAATGGGTTTATTGTCTTAATAATATTTTCGTTTATCGTATTTTATCGATAGATTGGAAGATTCATGGAGGAAGACGGAATAAAGGAAAATTATTACGAGCGGATTGTTCGAATGATAAACAAGTATCTATACATTCGCTCACAAAAAATAGGACGAATCCCCCCCATTGCGTATTGGTACTTATTGGGTATAGAATAGATCTGCTTCTCTTTGTTCTTACGAACAGAATTGTTCAATTATTACCAACGGAACAGAATAAATATTAACCCTTGTTTCGAGATAATCCAATGAAAAGGTGAGGTCCGTAGCATAGTTATTTCCAATGTGATAAAGTTACATAGTGTCTATTTTTTCTTTGAGAAAGGGGTATTTCCATGGGTTTGCCTTGGTATCGTGTTCATACCGTCGTATTGAATGATCCCGGTCGGCTGCTTTCTGTCCATATAATGCATACAGCTCTAGTTTCTGGTTGGGCCGGTTCGATGGCTCTATACGAATTAGCAGTTTTTGATCCTTCTGACCCCGTTCTTGATCCAATGTGGAGACAGGGTATGTTCGTTATACCCTTCATGACTCGTTTAGGAATAAACAATTCATGGGGCGGTTGGAGTATCACAGGAGGAACTATAACGAATCCGGGTATTTGGAGTTACGAAGGTGTGGCCGGGGCACATATTGTGTTTTCTGGCTTGTGCTTCTTAGCAGCTATCTGGCATTGGGTGTATTGGGACCTAGAAATATTCTGTGATGAACGTACGGGAAAACCTTCTTTGGATTTGCCCAAGATCTTTGGAATTCATTTATTTCTCTCAGGGGTGGCTTGCTTTGGGTTTGGCGCATTTCATGTAACAGGCTTGTATGGTCCTGGAATATGGGTGTCCGATCCTTATGGACTAACCGGAAAAGTACAATCTGTAAATCCAGCGTGGGGTGCGGAAGGCTTTGATCCTTTTGTTCCGGGAGGAATAGCCTCTCATCATATTGCAGCAGGTACATTGGGTATATTAGCGGGTCTATTCCATCTTAGTGTCCGCCCACCCCAACGTCTATACAAAGGATTACGTATGGGCAATATTGAAACTGTCCTTTCCAGTAGTATCGCTGCTGTCTTTTTTGCGGCATTCGTTGTTGCTGGAACTATGTGGTATGGTTCAGCAACTACCCCGATCGAATTATTTGGTCCTACTCGTTATCAGTGGGATCAGGGATACTTCCAGCAAGAAATATATCGAAGAGTTGGTGCTGGTCTAGCCGAAAATCTGAGTTTATCAGAGGCTTGGTCTAAAATTCCTGAAAAATTAGCCTTTTATGATTACATCGGTAATAATCCGGCGAAAGGTGGATTATTCAGAGCAGGCTCAATGGACAACGGGGATGGAATAGCTGTTGGATGGTTAGGACACCCTATCTTTAAAGATAAAGAAGGGCATGAACTTTTTGTACGTCGTATGCCTACTTTTTTTGAAACATTTCCAGTAGTTTTGGTAGACGGAGACGGAATTGTGAGAGCCGATGTTCCTTTTAGAAGGGCAGAATCGAAGTATAGTGTCGAACAAGTGGGTGTAACTGTTGAGTTCTATGGTGGCGAACTCAATGGAGTCAGCTATAGTGATCCCGCTACTGTGAAAAAATATGCTAGACGTGCCCAATTGGGTGAAATTTTTGAATTAGATCGTGCTACTTTGAAATCTGATGGTGTTTTTCGGAGCAGTCCAAGGGGTTGGTTCACTTTTGGACATGCTACGTTTGCTTTGCTCTTCTTTTTCGGACACATTTGGCATGGCGCTAGAACCTTGTTCAGAGATGTTTTTGCTGGTATTGACCCAGATTTGGATGCTCAAGTGGAATTTGGAGCATTCCAAAAACTTGGAGATCCAACTACAAGGAGACAGGGAGTCTGATACAACAATGCTCTGGTATCTTTTGCCTCTATTTTTGGTTTTTTTTTTGATTTGACATAAGGTACCGTAGAAATATTGATTTTAATCATCGCCCTTCTTTGCTCTTGTCCTTTCTTTATCTGGGAAATAATCCCAAATGAACAGGTGTGGAAGCTATAATTGTAAACCGCGATCAAATCTATGGAAGCATTGGTTTATACATTCCTGTTAGTCTCGACTTTAGGGATAATCTTTTTCGCTATATTTTTTCGAGAACCGCCCAAGGTCCCGACTAAAAAGATGAAATGATTTTTCATTATCTTAATTCTTAATTGAAGTAATGAGTCCCCCATATGGGGGACTCATTACTTCAATTAGTCCCCGTGTTCCTCGAATGGATCTCTTAGTTGTTGAGAGGGTTGCCCAAAAGCGGTATATAAGGCGTACCCTGTAAAGCTTACAAGTGAACCAGATATGGAGATGGCGACTAAGGTTGCTGTTTCCATTATTAGAGAATTTCAAGATCACGATGGATCTATGCTACGATAAGATCGTTTATTTACAACGGAATAGTATACAAAGTCAACAGATCTCAACCAATGCAATAGTATTTATGGCTACACAAACCGTTGAGGGTAGTTCTAGATCTGGGCCAAGACGAACTATTATAGGGGATTTATTGAAACCATTGAATTCGGAATATGGTAAAGTGGCTCCTGGATGGGGAACCACCCCATTTATGGGTGTCGCAATGGCTCTATTTGCGATATTCCTATCTATTATTTTGGAGATTTATAATTCTTCTGTTTTACTGGATGGAATTTCAATGAGTTAGGTCCATAAGAACCACGAAGCCCTAGCTTTTCAATCAAAAATGAAACTCAGATTTATAGTCCATTCTGGTAGTTCGACCGTGGAATTCCGTTGTTTCGGTATTTCCGGAATATGAGTGTGCGACTTGTTATAATTGATCCTATTGATAGTACAGAAAATGGGTCTGTCATCTCGATAGAGATGGTTCCGCTTCGTCGGATATTCATCCGAGTATCTGGAGCACGTAATATATGGAATAGATCAAGAAATATTTGAACTATGATTCATACCTACTATTCAGACTTCGTGACCGGACTTCAAAAAATTTTCAAACAAACAAAGGGGTATTTGATAAATTGAACGATTTTTCTTCCTTTAGAATCATGCTTATTTTGACTGAAGGACAAATATTTCTCTGGATTTTTAGTCATTACATCTATCCATTGAATAAGTGATGATCAAATAGTTCTTACTCATAGAACCTTGGTCTTTTGGGGTTTTATTGAATCATCGTGGTTCTAGTATGAATCTGAGGTTTCAATCGATTCATAGGGTCTCAACAAGAGAATTCCTATCAAAAAAATGGTAAACAATAGTCAATCTGCAACACAAAAACAACAAATCAAATAACAAATAAATAGGGAATAGAAGATTCAAGAGGCCTGTAACGATCAACATAAATACAGATGAGCTAACTTGATATTTTGGCATTATCATCATAACAAAGAAGAGATTTCGGATTTTGGTTCCTTCGTATCTTCAGAGACGATTGAATCAAGTGGATAAATAAGAAGTTTCAAATTTTCTATTACATATCCATTGGAATCAATATTTGGGTGTTTCTGCTTGAGCCGTATGAGATGAAATTCTCATATACGGTTCTCAGAGGGGGAGTCCCCCTGGTTTACCTATCTCAATAAAGTATATGATTGGTTCGAGGAGCGTCTCGAGATTCAGGCGATTGCAG